AGAGGAACGATCTATTTTATTTGATTGATGGATCCAATATTATAATGAATTAAAAAAGAGAGTTAATGAATTAAAAAAGAGAGTGTTCTTATTCGAACCGCCTTGTGATCTTCAACCAATTATGTGCTTCAATATAATTACCTGGAGTAAGCGCTATAGCTTGTTTCCAATATTCAGCAGCTTGATCGGACCAAGCCTCCGCAATTTCAGAATCTCCCTGTCGAATGGCCTGTTCTCCCCGGCCGGAATAGGTGGGTCAATTCCTTCCCTTAGAACCGTACTTGAGAGTTTCCTACCTCATACGGCTCAGCAATCAATTCTTTTGGTGTCCCATCTTAATCTACCATATCTAACTGAATAAGATTTCTCGTAAATCTATCCCATTTTTTTTTTTCTCGGGTTAACCAGAAGAGGTTAATTACATGAGTTTCAAACTCTAATTTTGATCAATAATCAGTTTTCTCTTTTCTCCCACCTTCAGAAGAACATAGGTATCTACCCCTATCGTTAGAATTTTCTGAAAGGTAACTATCTCGGTTTCATATAGAAATTTATATAGAATCTTTGAAAAGGACTTTCCTCCAGAAGAAAGAAAGGACTTACTATCTTTGGGATCTGATGCTACACCGCTGCTCAATACCTTAGTAGATCGACTCTATTACATAAGTTGATTCCTAACTTTTATCTCATATCATGACATAAGTAAGCAGTTCTTATTGTATCGGCTCCCAAACCTCGCTAATTGATCTTTACGGTGCTTCCTCCATCAATTAGATCCTTTATCCATAGAATCTAGTATATAGGCCATACCTATTTCTTCATATTTCGGCTCGTATGAAGTCTCTTTCTTTGCTACAGCTGATAAAAATCGTTGCTTTGGACGATGCATATGTAGAAAGCCTATTTTGTTTCTAGTATTTACTAGAAGATTTGATCTTTCTTTCCTTCTTTCTATAGTGGAGATAGTCGCACGTAATGACAGATCACAGCCATATTATTAAAAGCTTGTGGTAAGAATGGGTTTCGTTCGAGTGCCCGGAAATAATATTCCAAAGCCTTCGTATGTTCTCCGTTGCTTGTGTGGATAAGGCCTATGTTATAGAGTATATAACTTCGATCATAGGGATCAATTTCTGGTCGCGTAGCTTCATAATAATTTTGTAAAGCTTCCGCATAATTTCCTTCGGATTGAGCCGACATCCGTTACGGTCGTTCATTCTATTCAAAGAATCTCCGTTCCAGAACCGTACGTGAGATTTTCATCTCATACGGCTCCTCCCTTCTGTGCATAGTAATAAGGGAAATAATCCATGGAATCAAAAAAGATTGAAATATTTTTATTATGAACTGACAGGGGCTGGTGTTTTTACAAGAAATCTCTAGCCATCCTTCCTGCAAGAGGTCTGTCTTTTCTTAACACCAAGCGTGTTGGTGCTAGATAGAAATGGTAACTCCAACAATTTCTTTGTCCTCAACGCCCTCTATTTCCAGGAATTAGTCACTTCAACGATCTTCGATGGTTATACGGGTATCCAAAGTACGAACGAGATGGATGTTTGTTGTCCCAACCATTCTTGTTAGTCCCGATCCCGATAAGGAAAAGGAGTAATTTATAACAAAGTTTTCGTGTTGTTGATTCCTAGGTGTAGTGCTTCTTCCCCTATGCGGCCTATTGGTACTAGTGAAGTAGTATTGACCTGCAATACAGAACCTATAGGTTAACCTTTCGCTCAATACTAGAATCGACAATTGAAGCATCTGAGGCTGCATCAATCGGGGATACACGACAGAAGGAATTGTTCTATCTCCAAACTAACTTCACCTTCATCAAGCGTAGGTTTATTTCAAGAATCTTTTTTCTTTGTATCCCGAATCATGTCTCTTTCTCATAAGACTGAGGGCGGTAAATAAATAAAAAAAAAAAAGAATCAAATCGCACCATCTCTGTAATAGGTAAATGCCTCCTTTTCTCCTGAAGTTGTCGGAATTATTCGTAATAAGATATTGGCTACAATTGAAGAGGTCTTATCAATAAAATTTCCATTTATCCGAGATCTAGGCATAGTTAACAGTCCATTCGATAATTCTTCTCATTCCCCCTCGAGGGAAAATGATCCCACAAACAAAGGAATCGTACAGTACGAAATCACATAAAAACAAACAGACTCATTCTAAAAAAAAGGATGTGGACCTTCCACTCAAATTGTCCCTTTTGGACAGGGATAGATAGGAAATATTTGAATCCGATTGGATTTCATTCAAATTGAGTAGTATACCAATTATTACTATTTTATCTAAGTTGAGGAATCAAGGAATTTTTCCTACGGATTCTGAGAACTCGAGAAGTTTTTTTTTATCCCTCGAGCCTACGGAAGATCTTTCTTTGACGAAAAGTTTTCTATTTAGAATTTAATTGATCGGTCGTACCTGTATTGCAATAATATGAATGACTCGCTATTCACTCGGTTTCTGGGTCATAATCATAAGATTATGTAGGAGA